TGGAATCTTACTCTAAATCTATCTTAGTCTCTAATAGTATCGAATCATGATTGAATTCTTTTTTTATAAAAAAGTTAATTAAGGAATTTGTATTTATTTGGTCAATCAAACCCCCTCTCTTTATTTGTTTGTCCATTACTCCACTACGTATCTATTTCGACATAAGCAAGAAAAAATAGGACTCTAGGAAAAGACAAAAAATCGATCCTAGAATCCCGGTTTCCCCATTTCTATATTCTACTTTACTTAATATTCTCTGCCTATTTATTTTGTTTAAGTTTAGTATCAAGTCGAATTGAATTAATAGAAAACAATTAATATATTTCTATTCTAGGACATTTAAATTTGAAGTAACATAATAATAGGGTTCTAATTGATTGGGGAGTTGAAAAAAAAAACAAAGAAACAAAGTCAAATAGTCTTCTTCACAATATATATACTATGAATGACTAGTTCTACAATACAAGGAATTCTCTAAATATGGTAGAAAACTTTACATAATTTTTTTATTATACAGAATAATTACATAATTTATCAACAAAAATTTAGTTCTTTTTATGAACTTAATATAGAATTGATAAATCAGCATACCTAGAAATTCATTTCGGACAATTGAACCCTCTCAAATTGTTTCTTTTTAAGAACTAAAAAGATTTGTGCCAAAATAATTGATGCCAAGAAGAACAATAGACCTTGGACACGTAACGGATCTTGAAGCACTATTTCTGCATTCCCCTGACCAAATCCACCCACATTAGGATTACTCGTTAACGGTTGATCAAGTTTGATAGATTCACCCTCAGAAACAAGAAGTTCTGGTCCTGGAGGTATAATATCCATCACTTCACGCCCATCCGATGCATCCACTATCGTTATTTCGTATCCCCCTTTTTCTTTTCGTATTATTTTGTTTACTATACCTGTTGCTGTAGCATTATAAACATTATTATTACTCTTGCTCCCGTCGGGATAAATCTGACCCCTTCCTCTGTTCCCGCCTACGTATATAGGATATTTTAAGAAGTGAACATCCTTCTTAGTAGCGGGATCTGGAGAAAGAATAGGAAAGGTAATTTCACTATATTTCTGACCAGGAACGGGGCCTATCACAAGAATATTTTTTTTTGTGGGACGATAGCTTTGAAAAGACAGATTACCTATCTTTTCTTTAATCTCGGGCGAAATACGATCGGGAGGGGCCAATTCAAAACCCTCTGGTAAAATAAGAACAGCCCCCACATTCAAAGCCCCCTTTTTACCATTAGCAAGAACTTGTTTCACTTGCATATCATAAGGAATTCGAACAACTGCTTCAAATACAGTATCGGGAAGTACCGTTTGTGGAACCTCAATATCTACGGGCTTATTAGCTAAATGGCAATTGGCACATACAATACGGCCCGTTGCTTCTCGCGGATTTTCATAACCCTGCTGGGCAAAAATAGGATATGCATTTGAAATGGGTGCTCGAATTATTATATATATCATCATCATGAGCAATACGGAAATGGATCGAGTAATCGCTTCCTTTATCCAAGAAAAAGCATTTCTAGTTTGCATGGTCCAATCATTCTGAAAATTTCTACAATAAGATTAGGTAGGTTACTGGCATAGTTCCCTATCCATGATTCTGTTATTTACTGAAATCATTTTCCTAGAATATAGCAAGCACAAAAAAAAATATTCTTGTGAAAGAATACGAGTAGAAAGAAAAAGTAAATTTTGGAATGTTTCGCTTTTCGATACAAAAAATTTGATAATTGGATCAATGGATCGTTTTTTTAGTCATTCATTGAATGATAAATCACTACAAGCGACGGAGATACGCGATTTAAATAACGGAAAATCCAGTATTTAAAAATAGTATCTAAAATGACTGGAAAAGTGGAAACAAGACCAGATATAATTTGATCATTCTGAGTAAATCCAAAATCTTTATAGACAGAACCAATCATTAGTTCCCAACCATGAGTCGAATGGAATCCTATACACAAATCAGTTAATAAAAGAATAGAAAAAGCTTTTATTGTGTCACTTAAGTTATATAGAAATTCTTGAACCCAAGAGTTAAGAATAATGAGTTGTTGATTACCCAGAATAGAATAACCACTTAGAATAAGGAAAGAGATTATATTTGTCGAGAAGTGCAAAATCGTATGGATACGATCTTGGTTGTGCGTCTTGATCAATTGGATGGTTTCTTTGTAGATTCCGATACGAAGGTTTTGTAAAGGTGTTTCCGGGTATTCCTTTAGCATTTCATCCAAGAGGAACAGTTCCTCGAACTCTATGAATTTCTTTACAATACTTTTTTCTTGAATGATATTCAAGAAAATTTCGGATTGTTTAGTACTCCACCAATTTGTAACCCAAGATTCCAGACTTTTCTTAAATGTAAAATAGATGCACCAGGGCAAAAAGACTATGGATGTAAGACATAGAAGGGGAATGAATGCTTTCTTTTTTGCCATTTTTCGTCTTTAATGAACTCAGCTTCATCTCATTTGTCAACTATATATGATAATATTCTATTAAGTTCTATTCCAATCCAAGTAATAGAGACTATCTATATCCATTTCTAATTTTTTCATAGAAAAATCTATTCTCGCTTTTTTTATTTGTAATTCCGAAATTAGTTCTTTCCTTTAATTCATTAATTCATTTTGAAAAAAGAAAACAAAAGAATCCACTGCTAATTCGAATGAAGAAGAAAAATCTTGTTTCAAAAGCTATCAATTAATTTTTTTTTATACAATTATTTCCAAAGGTACATCCAAGAATGCGGCCAAGTCCGAAGCTGTTTGGAAAACGCTGGCGCGTGGAGTCCTATCATAATAATCATCAAGAGGAGTCAAGGGAATGGCCCCCTGTTCTCTGGTATACATATAAAGGACACCAGTACGAGGTTCTGGGTTAGCGTAAAATTGGAGGGCTAGAATATCTTCCACACGGACGTGGGAAAGAATACAACGATTTTCTCCAGGAAATCCGTAACGAAATAACCACACCATTCCAATTTTGCTATCGTAAAGATTATAACCACTACCCACATTCCAAAAAATGAGAATCCACCAATGAAAACTTACAAAGAGACCCGCGATTCCATAGAAAGTAAGCGTGGCCCCTTGTGGCAAAAAAGGAACTACAAAGTCGGACGAATTAAAAGAGAAAAAATTCCTACCAAAATAACTGGAAGCTGCAATAAATAACACCCCTAATGAACCTAAAAGAGTGAAAGAAGCCCAGAAGAAATTGATTGGTTTTCGGGCCCCTGGTATAGTGTAGAGCCATGCGTCTTCTTGGAAGCGACGCATAAGGTGTCCTGATCCCCCAAAAATGTGTTGTTGAACATGAACCAATAAACCACCCGTTACAATTAATACTAGCGCCACTAAAGGCAAAAAAACATCGACCATAATCATAAAATGGTACCTCAATTTTCGATTTGTACCTGTTCTTTTTTGTTGATTGTTAGATTAAATCCTCCTAATCTTATTAAGGCTTATATGATATTAGTAATTAGTATTTTCCTTTTCTTTTGTTTTTTTTATGGAATAGTTATTAAAAAAAGGAACCGAATAACAAATCCAAGCAAATAAATTAGACTTTATCTAAAAAAATATATGAGATTTGTCCCTACTGTCCGTATCTAAAAAATCTTGTTTTTTTGAACATAAAGAAATAAAGAAGCCATTGCAATTGCCGGAAATACTAGGCCCACTAAAGGAACAAAAACAGAAGGTAAGTTTATCATAAAATAGGTACCTCAATTTGATATGTTCTTTATTTGTTGATTGTTAGATTAAGATTTTTCTTATATTAATTTACTATTTTTTTTTGATTATTCTTAATCTTATTTTGGAATATCTTATTTTGGAATAAAGATAGTCTATAATCACTAGAATTCATATAAACTTATACTAAGTATAGCTATATTATGAATATATATAGATTATACTCTACTCTATATATTGAGTATACATAATAAGTATAGAATAGAATTAAAAAACAATCAAAGAAAAAAAGGATTAAGAAACATGTGTATAATATGATAATATACCTTATTTCTATTATTATCTTATTACTTTGCTCTTGTGTCTTAGAATTTTATTTTTGTATCATAATTTATTATTGAAAAAAAAATTCTCTTTTTGAATATAGGTAAGTTCCAAATTTGGAATTCCTACTCGCCAAAATAAAAAAAGAATTTTAGGGTCTGCTTTATTTTTTATTTTAACACAAAGGAAAAAAACCATGGAACTGAAATAACTCACTCAGAAACTCCTTTAAAGGATTACGTGGTACGATTAAATCAAATATGCCCTTGTCGAATAAGAATTCAGCTGATTGTGAACCTTCGGGGACTTCCGTATTCAACGTTTGTTCAATTACTCTTTTACCCGCAAATGCAATGTAAGCATTTGGTTCGACAATAATGACATCCCCCAACATGCCAAAACTAGCTGTTACCCCACCAGTAGTAGGAGATGTAAGTATCGATACATAGAATAACTTTTGAGTGATTTGATAATTATATAAAGCAGAAGAGATTTTAGCCATTTGCATTAAGCTCACACTTCCTTCTTGCATACGAGCTCCTCCAGACGCACATACTATAATAAGAGGGAAACGTTGATTGGTAGCATATTCGATTAACCGGGTTATTTTCTCGCCCACTACGGATCCCATACTACCCCCCATAAACTCAAAATCCATAAAACCAATTGCTACAGGAATACCATTTAGTTGACCTGTGCCTGTTTGAACAGCCTCCGTTAATCCTGTCTTTTCTTGATAAGAATCAAGACGATCAAGATAAGGTTCCTCTTCATCATGAAATTCAATGGGATCCAGAGAGAACATGTCTTCATCCATAGGATTCCAAGTACCTGGATCAATCGAAAGTTCGATTCTATCTGAACTGTTCATTTTCAAATGAGATCCACAGTGTTCACAAATATTCATTTTTAATTTCGAAATTTTCTTATAATTTAATCCATAACAATTTTCGCATTCAATCCACAAATGCTTATATTTTTCGAAACAATCATCAACATTATCATTTGTATCACTAGTACTCTCGCTTTCACTACTATTTCCCAACTTACTTAAAATGTAACTCTTAAACTCACTGTGCTTGTAGTTGTCACTGTAAATAGTAAACTCACTGTCATTGTATTTGACACTATCATCTAAATCTAAAATGCTATAATCGAAAAGGTAACTCTCAAAGCAAGTATGAATGGTATTATTCCAATTAGATTGAGTATCATACATGGAATGATCATCATCACTCTTAGAGCCATTGCTAGAATTCTCACTATTCCAACTACGAATGCTTTTATCCAGGTCAGTTAAAATTGGGGTGTCTTCACTTACATCCCTATTTTCACTATTTTCACTAGGACCAAAACTATTTATTGATTTACTTAAACCACACCTGTATTCTAACTTTCTATTAAAGAGCATTGAGTTAAACCACCGTTTTTCCATAGACCTTTTTTCCTTAATTTACAAATTAACATAAAAATTTACAAATTAACATGAAAATAGAATAATCATTTAGAAGGTTGATTCTCGCAGATACACTTTTGATCAAAATAGTTTTAGCAATTCAAATCACTTTTTAAAGTAAAGAAGTATAAAAAACAAATTCACTTGATATTGTATGAATAAATTGTCTATTCTATTTTAATTCTATTTGACTATTTTGTCAATATAAAAAATAGAAAGAAATAGAAAAGAATAATCAATATATATATTGATTTATTCTACAATTATCCACAATTATTACAATAAGATTAGAATAAAAGCAATCAAAAAAACAAAAAAATCGAGTCGCTTATGAATCTACATCGACATATTCATAAGCGACTCAATTTAGATTAGAGACGAATAATTAAAAAAGAAAGGTAATCTTTATTCGGATATACAATTTGTATTCAAATAGGTATATATCATGAATAAATATGATCTGGGACGGAAGGATTCGAACCTCCGAATAACGGGACCAAAACCCGTTGCCTTACCGCTTGGCCACGCCCCATTTTCGATTCGACACTAATAAATACTATTATTGGTTGTTCGTCAATTCCAGTTCGAAACTTATTCTCTATATAGAATAATTTGTTGCTAGGATTTTTATATGCATAGATATCGAATAAAACTGAATTTCTTGATCATTAGATAGAATTCAATTAAGATATTGTATGGAAGTATGATTTCTTCTATATTTTTATTTCAGAATGCAAAGATTTTGAACTGGATAAGTTCAAATCAAAAAAGGATTGGGGGTCTGATCTTATTTGATTCATTTTTTTAGTTTTATTACTCATTTATTAATATTCATAATAAATATAAATTCAATCTTTGAATTATTTCTATTTCAACTATTATCCATTTTCAAAAATTATTTTCGATTTTATTGTTATTATATATATATAAATTTCTTTAATAAATATATCTTTAATAAAATATATAATTCTTTGATTTTTTCTTTAATTTAATATTGAATTCTTAATATATTAATATAAAAGTATAATAAATAACAATTATAATAAATCCTATTATCTATAATATATTATAGTATGATATATAATAATGTATTATATATAATAATTATAGAATAAAATACAATAAAAAAATTCGAATTCAAAAAAAGCAAAAATACAATTCATTTTTTTTAAGAACAACATTTTTGTTATGCTTAATATCTTTAGCTTGGTCTGTATTTGTATTCACTCTGCCCTTTATTCAAGTAGTTTTTTCTTGGCGAAATTACCTGAAGCTTACGCTTTTTTGAATCCAATTGTAGATATTATGCCAGTAATACCCCTATTCTTTTTTCTCTTAGCTTTTGTTTGGCAAGCTGCTGTAAGTTTTCGATGAGATCCTTAATTTGAATAATGTTCTAAAAAAATTCAGAATTTTTTCGAAAACAAAAATTTTAACATTTTATAAGATCAGATAAGTCTTACAGTGTGAATCCTTGATTCCAATATTGGAATTTTTTGATAGACAAGAAAAATACGGATCATCTCATCATTTCTGTTTTTTCCATTAAGAAATCAAAATCCAATTATAAAATTGGAGTCCACCACCAATACATGGATCTCGATTGTGGATATGAAAGAAAATTTTTGGTAATGGTAATAAAAGGCTCGACTCTTACTACAAATCAAGTTCCTAATTTTTTTTGATTTCCTCGAAATCACTAAATTTCTTACAAACTAAGTATCAAAGGAAACAGAATGTGAAATAGAAGAGAATCTATTCTCTTTCTCTGTCGTTTTTTTTTTAATTATCTTGGAGATTTTCTAATGCTTACTCTAAAACTATTTGTTTACACGATAGTGATTTTCTTTGTTTCTCTTTTCATCTTCGGATTCCTATCTAACGATCCTGGACGTAATCCAGGACGTGAAGAATAAGAAAATCTTTATTGTTTTATGTGTTTTCCTTACTTGTGCTGAATTTTGAAATATTTTTCGTTTTTCTATC